TTGACTCAAACCTTTTCTTTATTAATTATTAAAAGATTGGGTCGAATACAAAGATCTTGTATATCTAGTATCTAGATATACAAGATCTTTAATAGAAAATCTAAGACTAAAAACCAACTAAAATCCGTCTATTGTTGTGTTGTATCCACAATTAAATGGATAAGGATTGGATTCTTTTTTTATATCTTCTAATTGTGGACCTTGGATCAAACCAAGTAGCACAACCTTTTTACCCACCCTGTATATTGTCCTTTTCATTCCGTGTTGCCCTATTATTAGATAGACGAGATTTTACGAAAAAGCGCTTCACGTCATATCATACGAGAGAACAAACTTTTCTTTTTTACTGCGAATGCGAATTTAACACGCCATGGACCCCACCTCATATATTCTATTTATACAAGGGGTTCTATCATACGAAGTGATCTCCCGGATCGTCCAAAAGAAACCTATTTCTTTCAATACTCACTCCTTATTTCCTTATTATAGTATTAGTTAAAAAATGAGTATTAGTTAATAATCCTAGTGATCGGCTAGGAAATGCAATATTCAAATGCTTTTTCATCGAATGACTATTCATCTATTATATTTTTTTATAAAAAAGGGGGGCAAGAAAGCTCTATGGAAAAACGGTTGTTCAATTCGATGTTATCTAACGAGGAGTTCAAATACACGTGTAGACTAAATAAATCAATGGACAATCTTGGGCCTATTGAAAATAACGGTGAAAGCGAGAAGCAGATTCTAACTGATATAGAGAAAAAAATTCCTCTTTGGAGTGAGAGGGCTAGGTACAGTAATGATGATGCTTTTTTTGACGTCAGGGATATTATGAATTTAATTTMTGATGGCACTTTTTTAGTTAGGGATACTAGTGGAGACCATTTTTCTATATATTTTGATATTGAAAATTCGAGTTTTGAAATTGACAATGATCATTCTTTACTGAGTGACGTAGAAAATTTGGTTTATAGTTATAGGAATTCTAGTTATTTGAATAATGCATCCAAGAGTGATGATCCTGACTACGACCAGCCCCTGTCCAATACTAAATATACTTGGAATAATCACATTAATAGTTGTATTGACAATTATCTTCATTCTCAAATCCGTATTGATAGTTACATTTATCGTTACATTTGTGGTGACAATAGAAATTATAGTGAAAGCGAGACTGCCAGCATAGGAACTAGCACGAATGATAGTGATTTGACTAAAAGTTCTAATGATCTTGATGTAACTCAAAAATACAGGCATTTGTGGGTTCAATGCGAAAACTGTTATGGATTAAATTATAAGAAATTTTTTAAGTCAAAAATGAATATTTGTGAACAATGCGGCTATCATTTGAAAATGAGTAGTTACGATCGAATCGAACTTTTGATTGATAGAGGCACGTGGAATCCGCTAGATGAAGACATGGTTTCTCTGGATCCCATTGAATTTCATTCGGAGGAGGAACCTTATAAAGATCGTATTGAATCTTATCAAACAACGACGGGATTAACTGAAGCTGTTCAAACAGGCACAGGTCAATTAAACGGTATTCCGATAGCAATCGGGGTTATGGATTTTCAGTTTATGGGAGGTAGTATGGGATCCGCAGTAGGCGAGAAAATCACCCGTTTAATCGAGTATGCTACCAAGAGCTTTCTCCCTCTTATTCTAGTGTGTGCTTCTGGAGGAGCACGGATGCAAGAAGGAAGTTTGAGCTTGATGCAAATGGCTAAAATATCCTCTGCTTTATATGATTATCAATTAAATAAAAAGCTATTCTATGTATCAATACTTACATCGCCGACTACTGGCGGGGTGACAGCGAGCTTTGGTATGTTGGGGGATATCATTATTGCGGAACCCAATGCCTACATTGCATTTGCGGGTAAACGAGTAATTGAACAAACATTGAATAAGGCAGTACCGGAAGGTTCACAAGCAGCTGAATATTTATTCCAAAAGGGTTTATTCGACCCAATCGTACCACGTAATCTTTTAAAAGGTGTTCTGAGTGAGTTATTTCAACTGCACGCTTTCTTTCCCTTGAAAAAAAAAAATCAACAAGTATTAGGTTCAATTAGTTTATTGGTGGTGAACAAGTAGTCAGTTTATTGGAATTAAAATGAAAAAACGAAAAGTGAAGTTTTCTTTGGTGACAGAAGATCCAATTGTAGAGGGAATCAAGAGAGAATCAAAAGTTTCATAATTTTTTGCGATATCCTTTTTTAGTCATATTAATGATTAATAATCAGAAAGCCAGTCTCTATCAACAAACAAGACAAAAAAAAAGATCGACTTTTACCTTTCCCGAATTTCGGGAAAGGTAAAAATTTGCACCCTCTCCTTATACTTATGTATATCGAAAAAATTGTCTCTATATAGAGTCTTGCATCCTTCTATAATTTACCGAGAATCATCCTTATTACTAATAACCCCTGTTGGATCATTCATATAGTTTATGTAGAAAGCTAAAAAAACGAAGCCCATTTAGTTAGTTCTATTCTCTTTGCACTTATTCTATACTCAATTATTATATATATATTCACTTATATTAGAGTCTAATTTATTACAAATAGAATTCTATTCTAAAATACCTTATATAACAATTATAACAATATATAACAGGTACAAATATTAAATCGAGGTATCCCTTCTATGCCAACTCTCAACTTACCCTCTATTTTTGTGCCCTTAGTGGGCCTAGTTTTTCCGGCAATGGCAATGGCTTCTTTATTTCTTCATATTCAAAAAAACAAGATTTTTTAGATCCGGTGGGATCAAATCTCATTGATTTTTTTTTTCAAGACTTAGATTTAGATCATAACACAGATATCTATTTAGTATAATATGATATAAGGTGTGGCTTCCTCCGAAGACTCCTAAAGATTCACATTAGAATAAGGCTAGTTGATGAGAGTTCTTTCGGAAACAAAAAGAGTAAAGTCAAATTGATTTTGTTTATTCTTTCACTTCCAATAAAATACAACTGGATCTAGTATGAGTTGGCGATCAGAACATATATGGATAGAACTTATAACAGGGTCTCGAAAAATAAGTAATTTCGGTTGGGCCTGTATCCTTTTTTTAGGTTCCGTAGGATTTTTCTTAGTTGGAACTTCCAGTTATCTTGCTAGGAATTTGATATCCTTATTTCCATATCAGCAGCAAATCTCTTTTTTTCCACAAGGGATCGTGATGTCGTTCTATGGTATCGCGGGTCTCTTTATTAGTTCCTATTTGTGGTGCACAATTGCGTGGAATGTGGGTAGTGGTTATGATCGATTCGATAGAAAAAGGGGAATAGTGTGTATTTTTCGTTGGGGATTTCCTGGAAAGAATCGTCGCATTTTCCTCCGATTCCTTATGAAAGATATTCAGTCGATAAGAATAGAAGTTAAAGAGGGTATTTCTGCCCGCCGTGTTCTTTATATGGAAATACGTGGCCAGGGGGACATTCCTTTGACTCGTACTGATGAGAATTTGACTCCACGCGAAATTGAACAAAAAGCTGCTGAATTGGCCTATTTCTTGCGCGTACCAATTGAAATTTTTTGAAAAAGAAACTAACTAAACGTTTTCTCATTAAAAAAAAGGCAAAAGCTTGGGAATCCTCTTTTTTTTTTAATATAAGCGAACTCATTGTAGCCAAACCGGATCAGACATATATTCTATAGAACAGCTATAAAACAAAACTGTTTTGTCCGCAAAAAAGTTTTCTACGTAGTATGGAAATCCGCATAACTTAATTCAGTACCAAAAAAAAGTAAAAAATCGCCGGAATTCTGTTTTGTTTTGCCATTCTTTTTTGATCCTCACACTGTTTTTCATAATTTTTTTTTTCAACTAGTCTGCGGCTAGGGGGGTTTATTTCGTCTTGAAATAGGATTGGCTAATTTGAATTCGCGCATTCGGGTATGCATCGTACAGGGGAAACTATTTCAAATTTAACTAATTAAGATATTTGAAAAAAAAAAGAAAGTATTTCTTTGATTCAAATTCGAAAAGGTCTTATTCTATTTCTGTACTCTTTGTAGGGTCAGAGGCTAAACCATGAAAAAGGGGGGATTCATATTTTGTAATCAAACTCACACTTGATTGAAAGAGTAGATCGCATAGAATCGATGAATAGGGCGGGTTCATTAATAATTCAAAGATGAAAAAAATGTCAAAAAAGAAAGAATTGACTCCCCTTATATATCTTGCATCTATAGTATTTTTGCCCTGGTTGATCTCTCTTTTATTTCAAAAAGGTATGGAATCTTGGATTACAAATTGGTGGAATACTCGGAGATGTGAAATTTTTTTGAATCATATTCAAGAAAAGAGTATTCTAGAAAAATTCATAGAATTAAAGGAACTTTTCTTGTTGGAAGAACTGATAAAGGACTTTTCGGAGACACATCCTCAAAAATTGAGTATAGGGATACAAAAAGAAACAATGCAATTGATCAAGATGCATAATGAGAATCATATTCATACAATTTTACACTTCTCGACAAATCTAACACATTTTATTATTCTAAGTAGTTATTCTCTTTTGGGTAATAAAGAACTTATTCTTTTTAACTCTCGGGTTCAGGAATTCTTATATAATTTAAGTGATACAATCAAAGCTTTTTCTATTCTTTTATTAACTGATTTATGTATCGGATTCCATTCACCCCACGGTTGGGAACTTCTGCTTAGCTTTGTGTACAAAGATTTTGGGTTTGCTTATAATGATCAAATTATATCTGGTCTTGTTTCCACTTTCCCAGTCATTATAGATACAATTTTCAAATATTGGATTTTCCGGTATTTAAATCGTATATCTCCTTCACTTGTAGTGATTTATCATTCAATGAATGACTGAAAAATAGTCCATTGTAATTATAATCCAATTCTAATGTTTGGTACTGTCTAACATAGGAAAAGCCCATTCAAACTACTTCTTACTAGGTCTAGCAATCTAGGGGTATGGAGATTTTCCTATATTGGAGTTAAATGAGTATAGGAAAGAGCAA